AATTAATGTACGTGTGTTGCTCATATATTAATATATGGGCAATGTGCCTAGATTGCATCTAGTTTATGTATATATAAAATAGCTGCTTACGCAACGATTTTAATGTATATAATGTACGTGTGTTGCTCATATATTAATATATGGGCAATGTGCCTAGATTGCATCTAGTTTATGTATATATAAAATAGCTGCTTACGCAACGATTTTAATGTATATAATGTACGTGTGTTGCTCATATATTAATATATGGGCAATGTGCCTAGATTGCATCTAGTTTATGTATATATAAAATAGCTGCTTACGCAACGATTTTAATGTATATAATGTACGTGTGTTGCTCATATATTAATATATGGGCAATGTGCCTAGATTGCATCTAGTTTATGTATATATAAAATAGCTGCTTACGCAACGATTTTAATGTATATAATGTACGTGTGTTGCTCATATATTAATATATGGGCAATGTGCCTAGATTGCATCTAGTTTATGTATATATAAAATAGCTGCTTACGCAACGATTTTAATGTATATAATGTACGTGTGTTGCTCATATATTAATATATGGGCAATGTGCCTAGATTGCATCTAGTTTATGTATATATAAAATAGCTGCTTACGCAACGATTTTAATGTATATAATGTACGTGTGTTGCTCATATATTAATATATGGGCAATGTGCCTAGATTGCATCTAGTTTATGTATATATAAAATAGCTGCTTACGCAACGATTTTAATGTATATAATGTACGTGTGTTGCTCATATATTAATATATGGGCAATGTGCCTAGATTGCATCTAGTTTATATGCGGGGGGTAAAAATGCTGCTGTGGTCCGGGCGTTAATATTTAATTGGCGTTTGTGGTCTCAGGCTGAGTTTGTTAGGTGTAGTCGAATCTCGTTTTAGGGGTTTGGCGAGAGTAAATTCGACTACGCTAAAACCGGCTCAGTGGGGGGTAAGGGGGGTTTGCCGCAGAAGCGCGCGTGACATGTGTATGCGTATGCGTATGCGTATGCGTATGCGTATGCGTATGCGTATGCGTATGCGTATGCGTATGCGTATGCGTATGCGTATGCGTATGCGTATGCGTATGCGTATGCGTATGCGTATGCGTATGCGTATGCGTATGCGTATGCGTATGCGTATGCGTATGCGTATGCGTATGCGTCATGCGTCATGCGTCATGCGTCATGCGTCATGCGTCATGCGTCATGCGTCATGCGTCATGCGTCATGCGTCATGCGTCATGCGTAATGCGTAATGCGTCATGCGTAATGCGTAATGTGCGTGTTTATGTGTTCGTGTGCGTATTATTTTGCGTGTGTTTATGTGTGCAGCTGGGCGGACACGGAGAAAGGTTGGTAGGACCGCGAAAGTAGGAATACGCACCGATTTAAAATCCTGTTTTTTCCTCAGCAAATTTAGGTCATCATATTGAGGGTGTAAAATATGTCCATCGAGCATTAATGAAATAACCCCTGAAGGTGTCGGTGCCAGATATGATTAACACCGTGGGTTCAGCAACAATATTAATTGAGCTCTCGCACCGCTCTTGCCGGCAGGTGGCTCTGAGACCACATAAAAAAAATAAAAAAGACTACCAGCTGTCTGAAAAACCAGGGTAGCTATGGGTATGAGTTAAGGGTATCAACCCCACAAACCAGAGGTCTTGGAAAAAGTCTTGTGGGTTACCTCACAATTAATGGCCCTGAGATAGGAGCCAGAGGTCTTGGAAAAAGTCTTGTGGGTTACGATGCAATACATGGGCCTGACGCCTGTAACGGGAGTGTCTTGGTGGACGGGTTGCTGGTTTCACGTGCTATGCCAGAGTTAAGCCTTAAACAGGTCCGAATAACATTATACGTATATCCTTGCTACATGCATTATGTGTATATGCTGATTATTCATTTGTTAATTGGTCTTAATATTCCTGTGGTAGATAGGTGTATGTACTATATACATAATATATCCTATATCATTAATATAATGTACTATATAATATTCATGGGGCAGATAGATGAATGTACTATATACATAGTATATCCTATATCATTAATATAATGTACTATATAATATTCATGGGGCAGATAGATGAATGTACTATATACATAGTATATCCTATATCATTAATATAATGTACTATATAATATTCATGGGGCAGATAGATGAATGTACTATATACATAGTATATCCTATATCATTAATATAATGTACTATATAATATTCATGGGGCAGATAGATGAATGTACTATATACATAGTATATCCTATATCATTAATATAATGTACTATATAATATTCATGGGGCAGATAGATGAATGTACTATATACATAGTATATCCTATATCATTAATATAATGTACTATATAATATAGGACATTATATGGCAAAAAATAGTTTAACTAAAATGCTAGTTTTGGGGACTAGAGATAGGTTTATTCTTGCCAACTTTTTTTTGATGTTTTAGGAGCATTGCTTGCTCGTCGCTGATTTACAAAATCAGTGCTTTTGTGTTAAGCTACTAAGACTAGTAATTTATAAGTGTGTTTTCCAGTTTATTAATGACTGGGGTTAGTAGGAGGATTAGGATGAAGTAGCTAAGTGATGCTATTTGGCCGATGTAGATGAATGGGTCTTCGACTGGTTGTCCTCCAATTCAAGTCAGGATTAGGACGTTTGTTGTGAGAAGTCAGAATGTAAGTTGTGCTAGGGGGCGGAATATGCTGCTGCGTTGTTTTGCATTGTGTGTTAGAGGGAAGATGAAAAGAATGCCGATAGATATAATTAAGGCCATGACGCCTCCAAGTTTGTTCGGGATGGAACGAAGGATTGCGTAGGCGAAGAGGAAGTATCATTCGGGCTTGATATGGGGGGGTGTGACTAGTGGGTTTGCTGGAGTGAAGTTTTCTGGGTCGCCAAGGAGTTGGGGTTGAAGTAGGGCTAAGTAGAGAAGTAAAGTAATTATTACTATTGCGCCCAGTAAATCTTTGTAGGAGAAATAAGGGTGGAATGGGATTTTATCAGTGTTTGAGTTTAGGCCTATGGGGTTATTTGAGCCTGTTTCGTGGAGGTAGAGCAGATGTAATATTACTATGGCGAGAATAATAAAAGGTAGTATGAAGTGAAATGTGAAGAAACGTGTAAGTGTTGCATTATCTACTGAAAATCCGCCTCAGATTCATCCCACGAGCGTTGGGCCAATGTATGGAATTGCAGATAGTAGATTTGTAATTACTGTGGCGCCTCAGAAGGATATTTGCCCTCAGGGTAATACATAGCCCACAAATGCTGTGGCTATAACTAGGAATAATAGGATAATTCCAATATTTCATGTCTCTTTGTATAGGTAGGAGCCGTAGTACAGGCCTCGGCCGATGTGAAGGTATAGGCAGATAAAAAATAGTGATGCGCCATTGGCGTGAATGTTTCGAATAAGCCAGCCGTATTGTACATCTCGGCAAATGTGTGATATGGTCGAAAATGCTGATGTAGTGTTTGCAGAATAGTGTATTGCTAAAAATACTCCGGTCAGGATTTGCACCAGTAGGCAAATTCCTAGAAGTGAGCCAAAATTCCACCATGCAGAGATGTTTGATGGTGTTGGGAGATCAATAAATGATTGGTTAATAATTTTTAGTACTGGGTGGGTTTTCCGGAGTGTGGTCATTAAAGGTTTTTGTAGTTGAATAACAACAGTGGTTTTTCAGACCATAGGTTTTGGTTAAATATTAAGTCCAAACAGAAATAGTATGACATATTTGGTTTTTTTATTATTGTTATGTCTTGTTGTTGGAGTGCTTGGTGTAGCAGCTAACCCATCACCTTTGTTTGGGGCCATGGCTTTGGTGTTTGGTGCTTTAGGTGGCTGTGGTGTTTTAGTGGGGTTTGGGGAGACGTTTGTTGGGGTTGTGTTGTTTTTAATTTACCTTGGCGGCATGCTTGTTGTATTTGCTTATTCTGTTGCGTTGGCTGCGGACTCATATCCAGAAACATGGGTTGATTATTCCGTTTTTGTTTATGTAATGGGCTATCTTGTGTTAATAGTGTTTTTGGGGTGAGAGTTTATGGAATTGATTATTGAGATTAGTGTTGATGGGGCGGGTTTATTTAACCTGCGCAGTGATTTCAGCGGTGTGGTGCTGTTGTTTTCGATGGGGGGGTATTTATTACTATTATCTGGCTGGGGTTTATTATTAGCGCTTTTTGTGGTATTAGAATTAACTCGGGGCCATGTTTATGGGGCCCTGCGTGTACCATAAAGGGGTGCATATAGTAGGGCAGTTAATATGATTATTATGAAAATTGTTAGGTAAGTTTTAATTATGCCTGTGTTTGCTGTTGACAGTTTGTTTGCTAAGGCCGTATTAGTTATTTTTATTAATATTGGCCCGGTTGTTTCGTACCAGAGTGTGTCGTTTGATATAAGGGATTGTTTAGCAAGGTTAAGGTTGTTTTTTGGTATGTGCCGGTGTAGTAGGATGTTGAAAAATGTTAGTTGTGTTAGTGCTGTGTGATGTAGGGTTTTATTTGGGCGTGTTAGTTTATTAGTCTGATGTACAATATCTAGTGCGCAGATAAGGCCTAGTAGGGTGGCTATGCTAGCACAGAGTTTTGTTGTAAGTGTTATAGTTATGATTGGGGTTTTATTTGGTAGAATGGTTGTTGTTACAAGGAGGCCAGTAATAATACTACCTGTTGCAAGGCGTAGGATTGGAAGGGTTTGATTTATGTTGGTCTCGGAGGGCTTATTTCAGGTGAGGTGGCGGGGTGTGTTTAGTTGTACATAAAAAATAAGTCGTAGGCTGTAGGCAGCGGTTAAGGTTGTTGCGAGCATGGTGGTTAGTAGGGCTCAGGCATTAAGGGTTGAGGTGTTTATTGTTTCAATGATTAAGTCTTTTGTATAAAATCCGGCCAGAAAGGGCGTTCCTGTGAGTGCGAGGCTGCCTAAAGTTGTACATGTGGTTGTAATAGGTATTGTTTTTTGTATCCCTCCTATTTTTCGGATGTCTTGTTCGTCGTTAAGGTTGTGGATAATAGAGCCGGAGCAGAGAAATAATATAGCTTTAAAGAATGCATGTGTTGTAATGTGTAAAAAGGCCAGTTCTGGTTGGCCTAAGCCAATGGTGAGTATTATTAGTCCTAGTTGGCTGGTTGTGGAGAAGGCAATGATTTTTTTAATGTCATTTTGGGTGAGTGCACATAAGGCGGCGAATGTGGTGGTTAGTGCGCCTAGGCAGAGACAAGATGAAAGAGCAAATGCGCTTCCCCCGAGAAGTGGGTGGAAGCGGATCAGCAGGAACACCCCAGCAACAACTATTGTGCTAGAGTGGAGTAGTGCTGATACAGGTGTTGGTCCCTCTATTGCAGCAGGCAGTCAGGGGTGAAGGCCAAACTGAGCTGATTTACCTGCGGCGGCTAGAATAAGTCCTAGCAGTGGGAGGGCAGGTGTTTGTGGGTGAGAAAATATTTGTTGTATTTCTCATGTATTAAAATTTATGGCCAGTCATGTTATTGATATAATGAGCCCAATGTCACCAATGCGATTATAAATGATAGCTTGCAGGGCTGAAGTGTTGGCGTTAGTTCGAGCATGTCATCAACTAATTAAGAGGAATGACATGATACCGACACCTTCTCACCCCATAAATAACTGTAGTATGTTGTTGGCAGTGGTAAGTGTTAATATGGCAATTAAGAAGAGTAATAAATATTTAGAGAATTTGTTAATGTGTGGGTCTGCTGCTATATATCAGTTTGTGAATTGTAGAATAGACCAAGTAATAAGTAGGGCTACAGGGAGGAATACTACGGTGTAAGTGTCAAATGAGAAGCTGATTTGTAGTTTAAAGTTTATGTTGATCCAGTTAAGATTTGTTGTGATAGAATTTATGCCCGTGTTAAGGAAAAGTAGTAAGGGTAGGGTGCTAGTTAGTGTGGCAAGTTTAGTGGATATTGTGATGTTTGTTGAGTTATTTAGTAGGGGAACAACTATTGGGGCAAGTAAAATAATGAGTGTTGTTATAAGGGTGGCATGAAATAGTAAGTTGGCCATTGGTACTTTCACTTGGGGTTGCACCAAGAGTTGGTAGCGCCTAAGACTAGTGGAAGGCTATTATCCTTTGAAAGTGGAGGGAGCCAAAAGGTATAATTTTGGGCCATAGAATTAGCAGTTCTATAATATGCTCTCTCTAGGTATAAAAGGGGGTAATCCCCTAACTCTAAATCCACAGTTTAGTGTTTTGTTTTAAACTATATCTACTCTAAAATATTAGTATTGGGTGGGTAATTAGTAGGGCTAGCGGGATTAGGTGTAGTACTATAAGTAAGTGTTCGCGTGTGTGTGTCGGAGTAAGAGTTTTATTAATTGTAGTGGCACTGCGCTGCGTTGTGGTGAAAATGTATAGGGAGTATGTTGCTGTAATAAGGGTTGTTGTACCTGTTAGGATAATAGATGTTATGCTTCAGTTGAAAAGGGAGGTAATAATTATTAGCTCACCTAATAGGTTGATTGTTGGAGGCAATGCAAGATTTATGAGGCTAGCAATTAGTCATCATGTAGTTATAAGTGGTAATACGAAGAGTAGTCCTCGGGTTAGGAGCAAGGTGCGGGTGTGGGTGCGTTCATAGTTTGTATTTGCTAGGCAAAATAGTAATGAGGAGGTTAATCCGTGTGCAATTATAAGTGTTATTGCCCCGGCTATGCTTCAGGGGGTTTCGATTAATGTAGCGGCAATAACAAGGCCTATGTGGCTTACAGATGAATAGGCAATAATTGATTTTAGGTCCGCTTGACGTAGGCAGATGAGGCTTGTCATGATTATGCCTCAGAGACTTAATACAATGAATGGGAAATATGTGGTTTGTGCTATAGTTGGTATAAGTGGGGTTATACGGATAATGCCGTATCCTCCTAATTTTAGAAGTACTGCAGCTAGAATTATTGATCCAGCAATAGGTGCCTCTACGTGTGCTTTAGGGAGTCATAGGTGTAGGCCATATAGCGGTATTTTTACTATGAAGGCCATTATGCAGGCAAGTCATATGATTATATTATTTTGGGGCAGTTTGTTTTGCATCATGAATAGTAGTATTGTTGTATGATAGTTGTTAGTGTTTATGAGTAAGATGGCAATTAGGAGTGGTAATGATCCGGCTAGGGTGTAAAATAGAAAGTATGTCCCTGCATTAAGTCGTTCAGTCTGGTTTCCTCATCGAGTAATAAGGATTAGGGTGGGGATTAGGGTTGTTTCAAATATAATATAAAATATTATTAGGTCTGGTGTTGTAAATGTTATAATTAGGGTGGTTTGTAATGTGGCGCATGTTGCGAGGAATATGCGTTTGCGGTTAATAGGTTCGTTAGCCAGGTGGTGTTGGCTTGCTATAATTATAAGTGGTAGGGTTCAGGCTGATATAATTGTTAGTGGTGTGGTAATGTTATCTAATATTATGAGCGTATTAGTTATATATGGCTTGTGGTTAAGTGGTTGTGCAAATCATTTAAGCATTAGTAGTGTAATTATCATGGAGTAAGTTGAGAGGGCAGTAAATAGGAATTTTGGCTTGATTAGTAGTGCGGTGGGGATTAGTGCAGCAGTTGTTAGTAGAATTTTTAGCATTTTAAGAGGTTAAAGTTTTTTATATGGTCTGATGCATGGGTGCGGGTGGATGCTACAAGTAATGCTAGTCCTGCCCCTGCTCCGCAGGCAGCAATAGCAAGAAGAATGATGGGCTGTAAAGAGGTATTAGTTAAGTTTAGTGTTTGGGAGTTTAATGCGAGGATTATGAACAGTATTAATATTATGCCTTCAATACATAGTAAGGCAGAGACAAGATGCTTGCGGTGTAGTGCAAGGCCAGTGGCGCTTAACACGAATGTGCTTGCTGTGATGAAATGGGCAGTGGTCATGTTTGATGGTTCCGTGATTGGAATTTACTAAGTCGAAATTAGTAGTTTTATTTAAACTAACCATCGTATTCTGCTCATTCTAGGCCACCCTGGCTTCACTCATAAATAAGGCCAAGGGTAAGAAGGCTAATAATAATTGTGGCTCAAAATATTGTGCTAATGGGAGAGGAACAAATTGCCCAGGGGAGGGGAAGTAGGAGGGCAATTTCTAAGTCGAACAGTAGAAACAGGATAGCAATGAGGAAGAAGCGTAGTGAAAATGGAAGTCGGGCAGTTCCTAGTGGATCAAAACCACATTCGTATGGTGAAAGTTTTTCGGTGTCTGGGTTGGTCTGTGGGAGTCAGAAACTGATAGAAATTAGTACTAGGGCCAGTAGTGTAGTCAGTATCAGTGTTGTTATAAGCACTATTTTTCCTTAGTGTGAAGCTAAGACTTAGTGAGTGGAAATCACTTGTACAATATACTAGAAAAATATGATCCTCATCAGTAGATTGAGACATATAAGAATAATCAAACTACATCTACAAAGTGTCAGTATCATGCAGCTGCTTCGAATCCAAAGTGGTGGTTGGTTGTAAAATGGTAGTTAATTTGTCGTAAAAGGCACACCATGAGGAAAGATGAGCCAATAATAACATGAAGGCCGTGAAAGCCGGTTGCCACAAAGAAGGTAGCTCCATATGTTGCGTCGGCAACAGTAAATGGGGCTTCAATATATTCTATGGCTTGTAGTAGAGTAAAATAGGCCCCTAGGAGAACAGTTAGTGTTAATCCTTGAATAGTTTCTTTTCGGTTTCCATCTATTATTGCATGGTGTGCTCAGGTGACTGTTACACCGGATGCCAACAGTACTGCAGTATTTAATAGGGGTACTTCAAAGGGGTTGAGGGGTATAATGCCTTTTGGTGGTCAATTACCCCCTAGTTCAGGGGCAGGTGCAAGGCTTGAGTGGTAGAAAGCTCAGAAAAAGCCAATAAAGAAAAGGACTTCAGAGACAATAAATAGTACTATGCCATAGCGTAGGCCCAGCTGTACCAGGTTGGTGTGCTGTCCTTGAAGTGTGCCCTCACGAACGATGTCGCGTCATCACTGGTGTATAGTAAGTAGTATGGAGACCAGTCCTATGGTTATAATAGTTGTCGAGTTGTAGTGAAATCATACTGCTAAACCAGAGGTTATAAGAAGTGCCGCTATCGCGCCTGTTAGGGGTCAAGGGCTTGGGTCAACTATGTGATAGCTGTGAGCTTGGTGGGTCATTAGGTATTTTCTTGTAAATAAAGGCTTAATAGTAGGGTAAATACGTAGGCCTGGATTATTGCAACTGCAATTTCTAGTCCAGTTAATAATAGTAGCAATGTTAGGGTTATAGGGCTAACTAGGGGTATTATTGGTAGTAGGAGTAAGGTGGCAGAGGAGATTAGGGTTATAAGTAAGTGTCCAGCTGTAAGGTTAGCAGTTAGCCGTACGCCCAGGGCAAGTGGGCGGATTAATAAACTGACTGTTTCGATAATAATTAAAATTGGAATAAGTAGGATGGGTGTGCCTGTGGGAAGTATGTGGGCCAAGGCTGTTGTTGGTTGGTTACGTAAACCAATTAGTACTGTTGCTAGTCAGAGAGGGATGGCGAGGCCTATATTTATGGACAGTTGAGTTGATGGGGTAAAGGTGTAGGGTAGAAGCCCTAAAAGATTAATTACGACTAGAGTATATATAATTAATAGTAGTGGTAGGGATCAGGTGTGACCTGGCTTATTTAACGGGTTTATTAGTTGATTAGTAAATTTAAGTATTAGTCAGTTTTGAATGGTGATGGTGCGGTTTGTGATAGGGCGTGTAGAGTGGGAAAAAATTATTAGTGGTATAATTATAGCAATAGTAATTAATGGGATGCCTAGTATGTACGTGCTTGAAAATTGGTCAAATAGATTTATGGTCATGTTCAGGTTCAAGTAGTAGGTTGGTGGTGTGGCGTATACTTTGTGGGTAATATGGGATTTTGGAGAGTTGCTATTAGCTTAAGAAGGCTTAAAATAATAACTCATACGAGAATAAAGGTAAGGAGTCAGGGGGCTGGGTTAAGTTGCGGCATAATTCTTAGAGGGATAAGATTATCCATTTCCGGCTTAAAAGGCCGGCGCTTAAGTATAGCTACTTCAAAGAGGGCTCAAGTAGTAAGTTTGATCATGTCTCAAAGCTATCTAAGGTTGTTGATTCTACTACGATGGGTATAAAACTGTGATTTGAGCCACAAATTTCTGAACATTGGCCATAGAAGAGGCCTGGGTGCGATGTTGTAAAAGTGGTCTGGTTCAGTCGGCCAGGAATGGCGTCAGTTTTAATTCCCAGGGTGGGGATGGCTCATGAGTGTAATACATCATCTGCTGAAATTAGCACCCGGGTTGGTGAGTCAGTTGGTACAACTATGTGGTGATCAACTTCTAGAAGTCGAGGTATTCCTGGTAGTAGGTCTTGGGCTGGTGTTATATAGGCGTCGAATGTTAGGTTTTCATAGTCTGTGTATTCGTAGCTTCAGTATCACTGGTGCCCAACAGTTTTGATTGTTAGGTGGGGATCATTGATCTCATCTATTAGGTAAAGAATTCGTAGGGATGGCAGGGCAATTAGGATTAAGATAATTGCTGGTAGGATTGTTCAGATTGTTTCAACTGCTTGGGCGTCTATTGTGCCGATATGCGTAAGTGGTGTAGTAATTATAAGAGTAATAATATAGAGGACAAATATACTGATTAGGAAGACTACTATTATTGCGTGGTCATGTAGGTGTAGTAATTCTTCTATAATTGGGGAGGCAGCGTCTTGAAATCCTAGTTGGGAGGGGTGTGCCATAATGGCGCATAGGAGTTACCTATAATTTAGCACTGACAGAGCTATGTAATAATTTACTAGGGCCATGCAAAAGATTAGTACCTATAATGGGGTATTACTAGCTTGAAACTAGGAGGGGGGGGTTCGAATCCCCCATCTTTTGTTGATAGTAAAAATAAGTATTGGTTCTTCGTGCGTGTGGTATGGTGGCGGGCAGCCATATAGTCATTCAGGATTAGAAGGGACAAGTGTTGTTGGCGTTGGAGTGCGTTTAGCTGTTAGTGCCTCTCAGATGATAAATGTTATAATTATTGCCCCGGCCATTGAAATTAAGGACCCAATAGAGGAAACTGCATTTCATAGTGTGTAGGCATCAGGATAGTCTGAGTAGCGTCGAGGCATGCCGGCAAGGCCAAGGAAGTGTTGTGGAAAAAATGTGAGGTTAACACCAACAAATATTAACCCAAAGTGTATTTTTGTTCATGTGGAATGTAGTGAAAATCCGGTAAATAGTGGAAATCAGTGAACAAATCCAGCTATAATAGCAAACACGGCCCCCATAGAGAGAACGTAATGAAAATGTGCTACTACGTAGTATGTATCATGTAGTACAATATCTAAAGATGAATTAGCCAGAATAACGCCAGTTAAGCCGCCGACAGTAAAAAGGAAAATAAAGCCCATTGCTCATAACAGTGGTGTATCTCATTTAATTATTCCGCCGTGCAGGGTTGCTAATCAGCTAAAGACTTTTACTCCCGTGGGAATGGCAATAATTATTGTAGCTGAGGTAAAATAGGCGCGTGTGTCAACATCTATGCCAACTGTAAATATATGGTGGGCTCAGACAATAAAGCCGAGGAAACCAATAGACATTATGGCCCACACTATGCCTATATAGCCGAAAGGTTCTTTTTTGCCTGCGTAGTATGTAATAATATGTGAGACTATGCCAAATCCAGGTAAGATTAAAATATATACTTCTGGGTGACCAAAAAATCAAAATAGGTGTTGATATAGTACAGGGTCTCCGCCGCCCGAGGGGTCAAAAAATGTTGTATTAAGGTTGCGATCAGTTAAAAGTATTGTAACTCCTGCAGCTAGGACGGGCAGAGCTAGTAGAAGGAGTACTGCGGTAATCAAAACGGACCAAATAAACAAGGGAGTATTATATTGTGACAGGGCTGTGGATTTTATGTTGATGCAGGTGGTGATAAAGTTGATTGCACCTAAAATTGAGGACACGCCTGCTAGATGTAGAGAAAAAATAACAAGGTCAACTGATGCGCCTGCGTGTGCGAGGTTGGCTGCTAAAGGGGGGTAGACCGTTCAGCCAGTTCCAGCGCCTGCCTCGACACCGGCAGAGGCGAGAAGAAGTAGCAGGGAGGGAGGGAGCAATCAGAAACTTATATTATTTATACGAGGAAAGGCTATGTCTGGGGCACCGATTATAAGTGGTACTAGTCAATTGCCAAAGCCGCCAATTATAACCGGCATTACCATGAAAAAAATTATTACGAATGCATGCGCTGTTACAATGACGTTGTAGATTTGGTCATCGCCTAGTAGTGCGCCGGGCTGGCTCAGTTCAGCGCGGATTAAAAGGCTTAGTGCGGTGCCGACCATGCCAGCTCAAACACCGAAGAGTAAATAAAGGGTTCCGATATCTTTATGATTTGTTGAGAGGAATCAACGAGTAAATATCACAGGTAGGATGGCCGAGCAGGTGGTAAGCTGTAGACTTATTTACGGAGGTGAGAGTCCCCCTACTATAGTCCCGAGGTAGTGCACGCTAAAATGCAAGTTTAGAGAAGCACCCTAAAAGGTGCCGGGGCTTCTCCCGTTTTTGACAAACGGGAGAAGCAGTAGATCAAGGCCCGCTGGCTTGGGCGACTAGTTGTTAACTAGTATGTTGTAGGATCAAGGCCTGCTGATTTAGTGAGGCGTTAGCTTAATTAAAGTATCTGGGTTGCAGTCAGAAGATGTATATTAATGTTATACGCGCTTTCAGAAATTGGGACTATTTCCCGTTTAGGGCTTTGAAGGCCCTTGGTTTAGAATGGTAACCTAAATTTCTATGTTACTATTATGTGTACTAGTGGGAGTAGTAGTGTGGTTATTAAAACTGTTGATATTAGGGTTGGGTTAGGGGTGGTTTTAAATCGTCATTTGTATTGGGTGTTGGTGGTGTTTGGTGGGGCGGTTAGTGAGGTGAAGTATGCTAGTCGGATATAAAAGAATAGGCTAGGTAGGCTTGCCAGTGCTAGTCCAAGGCTTAGTAGTAGAAGTTTTATATCACATAGGCTGCTTAGGATTAATCATTTAGGGGCAAAGCCGGTGAGAGGAGGAAGGCCTCCAAGTGATATTAAGGTAATTATTATTATGGTGGTTAGGAGGGGGGATTGAGATCATGATGTGCCTATTTCTGTTAATGTTTTTGTTGCGGTTAAATTAAGTGTTATGAATATGGCTGTTGTTATAATAACATAAATTATTATGGTTATTGTGGTGAGGTGTAAATTAAGGTCAAGTGTAATGGCTAGTCATCCTATATGTGCGATGGATGATAGTGCTATGATTTTTCGTGACTGTGTTTGGTTCAAACCTACTCACCCGCCAATTAGTGCTGAGGTAAGCCCTATTAATAGGATAGTGTTCGGGGGGAGGTTGTTGTTAATTAGGTATAGTAGTGTTAGAGGGGCTAGTTTTTGTCATGTTGAAATAATTATTGCTGTATTTATATTTGACCCTTGTAAAACTTCAGGGTATCATGCATGTAGGGGGGCTAAGCCGAGTTTGAGTATAATTGCGATGGTGATGATGGTTGCTGTGGGGGTGGAAGTATGTATGATTGATCAGTTTCCTGTTTGTCAGGTGTTTAAAGTGCTTGCGAATAAGATTATGGCTGCAGCTATGGCTTGAATGAGAAAATATTTTGTTGCTGCTTCGGTAGCCCGCGGGTGGTGTGATTTGATGATAATTGGTAGGATGCTAAGAGTATTTAGTTCTAATCCTAGTCATGCGGTGAGTCAGTGATGGCTTGATATGGTGATGATTGTGCTTGTTGCTAGGCTTGTAATTAGTAGGGCTCAGATTATAGGGCTTATTAGTAGAGGAGGGTATTATACCAACATTTTCGGGGTATGGGCCCGAAAGCTTTATTAGCTGACTTTACTAGAGATTAGTATAATTTGGTAGTACGCAAGGTTTTGGGCCTTGGAGTTTGGGTTCGTAGCCCAAGTGTCTAGGAAGTGAGAGGATTTTAACCTCTTTATAGTACTCTATCAAAGTAGTCCTTATAGCTGTTCGGGCACACTTCCTGTTAGGTGATTGGGGGCCCCCCTGCAAAGGTGATTGGTGTAGAGATGTGTCACAGACATAGGGCGAGGGTAAGGGGTAGGAAGTTTTTCCATAAGAGATGTATAAGTTGATCATAGCGGAAACGTGGGTACGAGGCGCGTGTTCATAAGAATCCTAGTGTTAGTAGTAAAATTTTTGTTGTTAGATTTAATGTGAATAGTTCTGATATATTGTTAGGGCAAATAAATATAATGCATGTTAGGGTGTTTATTATGATAATGTTTGTGTATTCGGCTAAGAAGAATAGTGCAAATGGTCCTGCTGCGTACTCTACGTTGAACCCTGATACAAGTTCAGATTCGCCCTCTGTTAAATCAAAGGGGGCGCGGTTGGTTTCTGCAATAGTTGATGTATATCATATTATTATGAGTGGCCATGTGCAGGTTATTAATCAGGTTGGTTCTTGTGTAGTAAGGAATAGTTGTATAGTAAAGCCGCCTGTTAGTGTAATTAATGACAGTAGAATAATGCCCAAGGTTACTTCATATGAGATTGTTTGGGCGACGGCCCGTAGGGCCCCAATCAGTGCGTATTTGGAATTAGAGGCCCACCCTGATCATAAAATAGAGTATACTGAGAGGCTTGAAATAGCTAGAATTATTAGTAAGCTAAGGTTTAGTTGTAGTAAGGGCTTTGGTAAGGGCATAGGGGTCCAAATAAAAAGTGCTAGTAGTAGTGCTATTGTTGGTATTATGATAAATAGTATTGTGGAGGAAATTATTGGTCGGAGTGGTTCTTTAATAAATAGTTTTACCCCATCAGCGATTGGTTGGAGTAAACCAACTGGTCCGATGATGTTTGGGCCCTTGCGGAGTTGTATATATCCTAGTAATTTACGTTCTAGTAAGGTAAGGAAGGCCACTGCTAGGAGAATTGGGATTATAATTATTAATGGATTTAACAGGTGGTCTATGAGTGTTAACATGTTTAGGGAGAAGATTTGAACTTCTGTAAGGGAAATTTAGGCCCCCCGCAAATTACCTGTCTCTGCCACCCTAAAAAATTGACTCCCTTGTCTAGGGTCCACATGTGTGGGTAGACTTTATAAATATCAGTATGTGATATAACGCGTGCTAGTTAGCATGGGCGTTAGTTTCATTGGTCCTTTCGTACTGAAGAGACTTAAACATAGATAGAAACCGACCTGGATTTCTCCGGTCTGAACTCAGATCACGTAGGACATTAATCGTTGAACAAACGAACCGTTGGTAGCGGCTGCACCACCTGGGGGTCCTGATCCAACATCGAGGTCGTAAGCCCCCTTGGCGATATGGACTCTTAAAGGGGATGGCGCTGTTATCCCTGGGGTAACTTGGTTCGGTGATCAGTATTACTGGGTCAGTTTTGTTTATCGTTGACTTGTAGGTCTTTGATGGGGGGGAGCCTGAATCATGGAAGTTTTGTTATATTCCGTAGTCGCCCCAACTAAAATCTAGCACTATTATGGGAGTGCGTTCGCCGCCGTAGCGGTGGTGGTGTTTGGGGTAGTGTTTAGTTTAAAGCTCCACAGGGTCTTCTCGTCTTATGGGTGTATACCAGCTTTTGTACTGCTAGATCAGTTTCATTGAGTAGTCCAAGGGGACAGGTTTGCCCTCATTTAGCCATTCATACGGGTCCCTATTTAGGGGACAAGTGATTACGCTACCTTTGCACGGTTATGGTACCGCGGCCGTTAAAATTTTCACTGGGCAGGCAGGACCTTTAATACTAGTGTGTGGCTAAAGGCTATGTTTTTGGTAAACAGATGGGGCGAAGTTAGCCGAGTTCCCTCTAGGGCTTTTGGTCATCCTGTGGGCACACCTGTGTTGGGGTAACAGTATTTATGGTAGTTTAGCTAGTTTGATGTTTATATTGCTTTTTATAGTCTGTTAATTACCAATGGTTTGTCCGTGTTGGTGTAGGAGAATGCCATAGGAGAGGTGATATCATATTACTAGTTTTAGCAGGGGCTCCCCCAAGTGTATATGGGGTGGCTCGGTGGGTGGTTAGGGGATCGGGGGTTGTTAATAAATTAATATATAATGTGCTTTGACGCACTAATTATTGTTGGCGGCTTAAAGGCCTACGGGGTTAGTTTGTTTTTGTGGCCCACTAATTTTGGTTGTAGCCAATTACAATAAAGCTGTACCTTTATTGTATATCTTCTAGGGGTAAGTTGTTTGGTTATAAGTATCACTAGAGTTGAACTAAGGTTCATTTAGCGAGCAACCAGCTATCACCAGGCTCGGTGGGTGTTTTGCCTCTACCTAGGAGTCATCCCGCACTTTTGCTACAGGGCTGGGTTCATCCTTGTTGATTGCTCTTAGGTAGCTCGGCTGGTTTCGGGGTGGCAGACACAGGACGCTTTGTCGGCAGGGTGCTTACTAAACCATGATGCAGAAGGTACGGGGTATTATTCCTGCTGTGTTGTGCTTGGATTTATTTAGTTAATCTTTCAGGGTTCCCCTATGGTACGGTTTAGCTATTGCGCTGGGTAAATGGTTCTATCTCATATACTAAATTTAATAAATGGTTTGGTTTAAATGTAGATAATACATGGTGTGGTGTTCAGGCGAGTCTTTGGCTCAAGAAGGTCTTTGTGGACGTCTTTCAATTGTAAGTTGAATGCTTTAGGTGATGTGAGCTACCTCTTGGTTGTGCCAAGTGCACTTTCCAGTACACTTACCATGTTACGACTTGCCTCATCTAAGGAAATAAGTAGTTATTTAGTTAATTACGTCTGGTTTGTTGAGGAGGGTGACGGGCGGTGTGTACGCGTCTCAGGGCGGCCTTCAATTAGGCGTATCTTGCCTTATTTACTGCTAAATCCGTCTTAAGGCATTAATTTCATATTGCTGGGGGCTTCTGATATAGAAAATGTAGCCCATCGCTGCCCCTCAATAAACTACACCTTGACCTGACGTTTTAGTGTTGAACTATTTAGCTTACTTGGTTGGCTCTCAGAAGGTAAGCTGGCGACGGCGGTATATAGGTTGAAATGAAATTTTGCAATGAGGGGTGAGGTGTAGCGTGGATTATCGATTAAAGGACAGGCTCCTCTAGGGCGGTATGAGACACCGTCAAGTCCTTTGAGTTTTACGTTTAGGTGCGTGTAATTCTCTGGCGGGCAGAGGGGGTAAGGTGTCTGCCTGGGTTTATGTCTGGGCATAATAGGGTATCTAATCCTAGTTTGTTTCTCAGATTTCGTGTGGTCAAAGGTGGTTTGTTAATTGGGGTGGGGTTAAATTCCTTTTGATAGATGTATTTTACTACTATATCTAGGTTGTGGGCCCATGCTTAAAATTCGCCTCTAGTCACGTTTTACGCCGTGTAGGGTTATTTGAGGCCCTTCGTGTAACCGCGGTGGCTGGCACGGAGTTTACCGGCCGGGATTGGTAGCTGTATCTAAGTCGAGCTTGGTTAAAATAGTGGGCTCATGGCTTAATGTTTATTACTGCTGTGTTCCGTGGGGGTGTGGCGTAGCTAGATGTTGTGGGCTACGGATGTGTGCCTGATATCTGCTCAGTTTGTGGGTAGGCTATATGCACTGGGTTGCGGATACTTGCATGTATAAGATCAGTTATAAGTAACGTTATGTTTAGGACCAAGACGGTGTGTTTCCGGGAGGTGTAGGGTCCATCAGGGCAGCTTCAGTGCTGTGCTTTGAATTAATAATTAAGCTACGGGAAAC